TTGAAGAAAAGGTTCCATCATATCATATATAGTGAATTGATACTCCCGATTCCCACAAAAGCATCTCTTTCGTTCAATAGTTACTCGTTATTAGTTAATAATCCTAGTGATTGGATCTATATGCGTATTCCGATAGGAAATGAAATAGTAAAATGATTTTTCGTCGAATGACTATTCATTTATTGTATTTTCAAATAGGGGGCAGGAAGGATCTATGGGAAAACGGTGGTTCAATTCAATGTTGTCTAACTCCTCGTTAGAACACAGGTGTGGGCTAGGTAAATCAATGGACAGTCTTGGTCGTCCTGTTGGAAATACCAGTGGAAGTGAAGATCCCATTCTAAATGATACGAATAAAAACAATCATAATCATGGTTGGCGCGAAAGTAATAGTTGCAGTAATGTTGATCATTTTTTCGGTGTCAGGGACATTTGGAGTTTCATCTCTGATGACACTTTTTTAGTTAGGGATAGTAATGGTAACAGTTATTCCGTATATTTTGATATTGAAAATCGGGTTTTTGAGATTGACAATGATAGTTCTTTTCTGAGTGAACTAGAAACTGCTTTTTCTAGTTATCTGAATAGCGGGTCTAAGAGTGACAATCGCTACTATGATCATTATATGTATGATACTACGTATAGTTGGAATAATCACATTAATAGTTGCATTGATAGTTATCTTCGTTCTGAAATCAGTATTGATAAGTACATTTCGAGTGGTAGCGACAATCACATTTACAGTTATATTTATAGTTACATTTGTAGTGGTGAAAGTGTAAGTGATAGTGACAGGGGGAGTTCTAGTATAAGAACTGGCGGTAATGGCAGTGATTTCAATATAAGAGGAAGATCTAATGATTTCGATGGAAATAAAAAATACAGACATTTATGGGTTCAATGCGAAAATTGTTATGGATTAAATTATAAGAAATTTTTTAGGTCAAAAATGAATATTTGTGAACAATGTGGATATCATTTGAAAATGGGTAGTTCAGATAGAATCGAACTTTCGGTTGATTCGGGCACTTGGGATCCTATGGACGAAGACATGGTCTCTATTGACCCCATTGAATTTCACTCGGAAGAGGAACCTTATAGAGATCGTATCAATTCGTATCAAAGAAAGACAGGTTTAACTGAGGCTGTTCAAACAGGCATAGGTCAACTAAACGGGATTCCCATAGCCATTGGGGTTATGGATTTTCAGTTCATGGGGGGTAGTATGGGATCCGTAGTAGGCGAGAAAATCACCCGGTTGATCGAATATGCTGCTAATAGATCTCTACCTGTTATTATGGTGTGTGCTTCTGGAGGAGCACGCATGCAAGAAGGAAGTTTGAGTTTGATGCAAATGGCTAAAATATCTTCCGCTTTATATGATTATCAATTCAATAAAAAGTTATTCTATGTATCAATCCTTACATCTCCTACAACCGGCGGAGTAACGGCCAGTTTTGGTATGTTGGGAGATATTATTATTGCTGAACCCAATGCCTACATTGCATTTGCGGGGAAAAGAGTAATTGAACAAACATTGAATAAGACAGTACCTGACGGTTCACAAGCAGCTGAGTATTTATTCCATAAGGGCTTATTTGATCCAATCGTACCACGTAATCCTTTAAAAGGTGTTCTGAGTGAATTATTTCAGCTACACGGTTTCTTTCCCTTGAATCAAAATTCAAGTAGAGCGCTAGGCTCAGTTATTTGTAGCGAACTTTAGTTCATCGGAATCAAAGTCAAAATAAGAAGAGTGGAGTTTTCTTTGGTAACATAAGTTCTATAGGAAGTTTCGGATAATTACCTTTTTTGATGCAGATTTTTTATCCTACCCCTATTCATGATTAGTAATCAGGAACCCCCTATCAGGAGGAAAAGAGTGAATTCTTCCTTCCGCGGAATGGAATTGGGAAAAAAAATCAAAAGAATTTCATGTTCCCTTCTTTCATATTAATATATATCGTATTAATATATATAGAATAATTCAAATCTATAAGGGAAGTGTTGCATATTTTTATATCTCCCGAGGACCTACACTTTTGACTATGAATTCCTGTTGGATCGGATTCTAACAAATCCTTAGGAAACTCGTAAGAAACTCTTTATTAGAAGATAAGGGCGGTAGAACAAGAATAATAAAGCGGATTATCATCCATCTATTTCTTGTAGAAAGGTGAATAGATACACTTATTTAGCTCTACATTCCTTGCACTTATTATATACTTAATAATACTTATAATAGATATACTTATCATAAGATAAGATATCTTTATAACAGGTACAAATATTAAATCGAGGCACCCATTCTATGACAGATTTCAATTTACCCTCTGTTTTTGTGCCTTTAGTGGGCTTAGTGTTTCCAGCAATTGCAATGGCTTCTTTATCTCTTCATGTTCAAAAAAACAAGATTGTTTAGACCTGATAGCACAAAATTTCATCAATTTATTTCAACACTTGGACTTGGATCATAATAGGGATATCCATTTAGTGGAATATGATACGACATGTGGCTCCCTCCGGGCACAAATAAAAAAGTGATTATACATGCGGATACATTATATATGGATAAATGCATGTATATGGGGGGATAGCCGTTTTAAAATGGATCAGAGCGGATATCTGAAATAGAAAGTTAACGTATCTATATTATGTAGATATACATAGTGGTGGTATTATACGAAGGGGATGTTATTATTTTATATCTAACCAATTCGATGAATTACTCCTAATAGTTCGCGTCATAATAGTGCTAGTTGATGAGAGTTACTTCGGGAGCAAAATAAAAAAAGTAAAATCAAATTCATTTGGCTTATTCTCTTCTCTCAATTCCAATAGGATGCAACTGGATCTAGTATGAACTATCGATCAGAACGTATATGGATAGAACTTATAACGGGGTCTCGAAAAACAAGTAATTTCTGCTGGGCCTGTATCCTTTTTTTAGGTTCACTAGGATTCTTATTGGTTGGAACTTCCAGTTATCTTGGTAGGAATCTGATATCTTTATTCCCGTCTCAGCAAATCATTTTTTTTCCCCAAGGAATCGTGATGTCTTTCTATGGGATCGCAGGTCTGTTCATTAGTTCCTATTTGTGGTGCACAATTTCGTGGAATGTAGGTAGCGGTTATGATCGATTCGATAGAAAAGAAGGAATAGTGTGTATTTTTCGTTGGGGATTTCCTGGAATAAATCGTCGCATCTTCCTTCGATTCCTTATGAGAGAGATTCAATCGATCAGAATGGAAGTTAAAGAGGGTCTTTATCCTCGACGTGTCCTTTATATGGAAATCAGAGGCCAGGGCGCCATTCCCTTGACCCGTACTGACGAAAATTTTACTCCACGAGAAATTGAACAAAAAGCTGCTGAATTGGCCTATTTCTTGCGCGTGCCAATTGAAGTATTTTGAAATTAAGGGAATGAATGCTTTCTCAGCATGAGGGAAGGGACCCAGGAACCCCCTTTTTAATATAACTGAAGCTTCTTCGGAACGTTCATTCGAGGAAAACATGTTAGATTCTATTTCCCCCGTTCCGTTGGTAATCCTTCTGTGGCCCATAGAATAAAGCAGGCGGACGTATACGGAACAACCATAATAAGAAGCAATTTTGATCGACCAAAACTCCCTTTTCTGCATTCTGCATATAGAACTCAATTCTACTAGTAACAAGTCTAATAAGTATGTATTCATCACACATATCAGAGCATTTCGGAATACATAATTTCTCTTTTCTTTTTAGGGCCAATACTTTGGATTAATACATTAGATACAGATGTATCATATCTCGTTAATTATCTTTCTTTTGTCAATCGATGTTTCTTTTTTGATCCTTTCTTTAGCTCCTGGATAACCAAACGTTTAGATCTCTCATAACTATCCAATTTCTCTCTCGTTTTGTCACCTATTTCGGATTTCATCATTAATATTTTTCAGAAATATCCTCTCAATTATTCCTGGGTCGTGGGTAGCCAGTGAAAATTTCGAAAAAATAATTGAGGGGAGTTTTTTCGTCTCGAAATCAAAATAATATTCATTATTTCAAGCGGTTCTTTTGGGCATTCATCGAAAGAACAAATGAAGATAGAATTGGTTCGAGTTTGACCGACTGAGATATCTGGGAAAAGTATTTGATTATTTCTTCATTCGAAACGGGCCCTTATTCTAGTTCTATTTCTATATTCTTTCTAGATCCAAAGACTAAACAATTCAAAAAAAAAAAAAAGGAATAGATCCATAGGTTCCATACCTTGTTATAGAACTCATGCTTCATAGAAATATCGGATCAGATAGAGTCGGCGAATGAAGCGGGTTCATTAACAATTCACAGATGAAAAGTGTCAAAAAAGAAAGCATTGACTCCCCTCCCGTATCTTGCATCTATAGTCTTTTTGCCCTGGTGTATCTCTCTCTCATTTAATAAAAGTCTGGAACCTTGGGTTACTAATTGGTGGAATACCGGACAATCCGAAACTTTTTTGAATGATATTCAAGAAAAGAACGTTCTAGAAAGATTCATAGAATTAGAACAACTATTCCTGTTGGATGAAATGATAAAAGAGTACCCGGAGACACAGATACAAAAGCTTCGTATAGGAATCCACAAAGAGACGATGCAATTGGTCAAAATGCACAACGAAGATCATATCCATATCATTTTTGATTTCTCGACAAATATAATCTGTTTTGCTATTCTAAGTGGTTATTCTATTCTGGGTAATGAAGAACTTGTCATTCTGAATTCTTGGGTTCAGGAATTCCTCTATAACTTAAGCGACACAATAAAGGCTTTTTCTATTCTTTTATTAACTGATTTATGTATCGGATTCCACTCACCCCGGGGGTGGGAACTAATGATTGGTTCGGTCTACAAAGATTTTGGATTTGCTCATAACGATCAAATTATATCTGGTCTTGTTTCCACTTTTCCAGTCATTCTAGATACAATTTTGAAATATTGGATCTTCCATTATTTAAATCGTGTATCTCCTTCACTTGTAGTGATTTATCATTCAATGAATGAATGAAGAACTCATTTGATCTGCTGATATCAATCAAATCGTGATGCTACTTCGTACATAAGCAAACCGTTTTGAAGCTTACTCACTCTTTATACTTCTACCCGCCCAGGGGATTCCTACTATACTTCAGTACAATTATTCCAGTACAATGGCAGAATCATGGATAGGGAACTATGCTAGCTACCTACCTAATTTATTGGAGAAATTTCCGGGATCAATTATTGGACCATGCAAAATAGAAATACCTTTTCCTGGGTAAAGAAAGAGATGACTCGATTCATTTCCGTATTGATCATGATATATGTAATAACTCGGACATCTATTTCAAATGCATATCCTATTTTTGCGCAGCAGGGTTATGAAAATCCACGAGAAGCAACCGGGCGTATTGTATGTGCCAATTGCCATTTAGCTAATAAGCCCGTGGATATTGAGGTTCCACAAGCTGTGCTTCCTGATACTGTATTTGAAGCAGTTGTTAGAATCCCTTATGATATGCAACTGAAACAAGTTCTTGCTAATGGTAAAAGGGGGGCTTTGAATGTGGGGGCTGTCCTTATTTTACCCGAGGGATTCGAATTAGCTCCCCTCGATCGTATTTCTCCCGAGCTGAAAGAAAAGATGGGCAATCTGTCTTTTCAGAGCTATCGCCCCACTAAAAGAAATATTCTTGTAGTGGGTCCTGTTCCTGGTCAGAAATATAGTGAAATCGTCTTTCCCATTCTTTCTCCGGACCCTTCTACTAAGAAAGACGTTCACTTCTTAAAATATCCCATATACGTAGGCGGGAACAGGGGAAGGGGTCAGATTTATCCCGACGGGAGCAAGAGTAACAATACAGTCTATAATGCTACAGCAGCAGGTATAGTAAGCAGAATAGTACGTAAAGAAAAAGGGGGATATGAAATAAGCATAGCCGATGCATCGGATGGACACCAAGTGGTTGATATTATACCTCCAGGACCAGAACTTCTTGTTTCAGAGGGTGAATCCATCAAGCTTGATCAGCCATTAACGAGTAATCCCAATGTGGGTGGATTTGGTCAGGGAGATGCAGAAATAGTACTTCAAGATCCATTACGTGTCCAAGGTTTGTTGTTCTTCTTGGCATCTGTTATCCTAGCACAAATCTTTTTGGTTCTCAAAAAGAAACAGTTTGAGAAGGTTCAATTGTCCGAAATGAATTTCTAGATCCACGGATTCATCAAGTTGGTAAAAAGGGCCGAATTATTGTTGATCAATGCAATTATGTATGATCCAAAAAAATATGGAAAGCCCCTTGTCTTGCTTTGTTTATACTGCTTTTCTGCGAGATGCCGGGAATTGCTTGTATCCCATTCCTAGTAATAGTATGTATATTGCGAAGAAGACTACTTGACCCCCCCCCCTTTTTTTTTTCAATCCAAATTGGAGCGGTGTGACGCTTCTTATTGCCAGATTGTAAATGCCATGGAATGCATCAATAGTTTTTTCTATCTAATAGAATCGAATTCTAATAGACAATAGGCGGCATAACATTAAGTAGGAAGAGAATACGCGGCAAGGGATAAATGAAAGAATGATTCTGGGAGGGATTACTTGTCTTCCTAATTTTCGACACAAGAAAATTCCTTTTCTTGTGTCGAAATAATAATGATTCTTGATCTTGTTCGTCAAAGATTACTGTTTTCTTTTCCAGGTCTATCGGAACCTCTTTCTTTAGATTCATAAGAAGTGGCGGACAAACAAAAAAAGGGGGATGGCTTAGTAAACAAATAGAACTTCTTCAACGAACTTATAAAATTTCAAGTAAAAAAAAAAAAATAAAATTTTAAGATAAGATAATAAATAAGGATTTGGATATGTGCAAAAATCCAAGATTTTCCCTTTTCAACCGGAACATTAAGAGTCTTTTTTTACTTGATGAAATTTTATTTTTATAGAATAGAGTAGAGTAAGGTTCAATTAAATTAGTATAGAAATGGTTTGCAGGATGTCTCATCTGTAGAAATCCTGTGTCATCCAAAAAATCAATTGATTCCTTCTTTCTTCTTGTTTCGGAAGGGGCCCTCATGCTATGGCGGAACAGATATTATGAATCAATCAAGGGATTCCATTTTTCAAAAACATCATCAGAAACAAAGCATCCTTTTATCATTTCTATGAATCTAATATTATGATTATGTTGACTGGATGAATTTCCAACTTTTTTTTATGTTATGGAATAGATCAAACAAAGCCTTACCCGAAGAGTAAGAACTCAATAGGACCTTACCCCCCGACATCAGACAAAGAGGGGTAAGGTCCTATTGAGTTCTTACTTTTTCATGTCTACAATCCGGCTCATCCGATTACTATAGGGATGATCCCAACCCGGAATATGAGCCGTAAAAGAAAATACCTATTGAACCGATCACAGGAATACCAGTTACAGTACCTATAAGCCAAAGAGGAATCCTTCCAGTAGTATCGGCCATTTACCCACTTCCCTCCACAT